AAACTCAAAAGAGTACTTGATTCTGATATAAATCATAGGATTACCTAAGATTAAAACTTGTTCTAATAAAATAAGAACCCATTCTTTTAGTTAGTTTGTTCCAAATCATTAACGAGTTCATTATGGAATTTATTTCTTTTTCCCATCTCGATAAAAAACCCCCTTTTTATAGGGAAGGCTATAAGATCCGACATTTTCTATAAAATTCTTTTTTATTTATCCAAAGGGGTAAAAAAAATCCCTAAGATCTCTTTTATCAAACCATGTATCCTTTAACAGATTAATTGCTTTAATTACTGGTCTCATTCGAATTTAAAAATGGAATCTAGAAGTATTCTTTACTCGAGTTTGACCAGTTAATAGAAAAAAGATTATTAAAGTTTTCATTAGGCAACAGGTTTTAAATCCTTCGGTATTTTTTATTCCGTATAAATGAAATATAGAACGAAGAAAATAGACAGAGATTAAAATGAAAGGTCTTTTTTGGATTCTTTCTTTTATGAAGTTCAATTAATTCGATTTCTCTGGCAGAACATCGGATTCCATAGATATAGATGTGAATCATAAACAATAAAAAATAAAGGTACCAATCAATAAAAATGAGTCTTTCTTACGAATATTGTATGGATATAGAAAAACCCTTTTTGTTGAAAAAATAACATATATATATATTCATTATCTATTTTTTTCTATCTCTAGTAATATTTTCTACTATATTTCACATATCTCTATTTTTTTATGAATAGAATATTATCTAGAGAATAAAATAAATAGATAATGAATAGTAAAGAACAATTCGTTTTGACCAATAGATGTCTTTCACATCCAACTATAACAACGAGTAACCCCTTCATTTTTAAATGGCAGTTCCAAAAAAACGTACTTCTAGATCAAAAAAGCGTATTCGTAAAAATATTTGGAAAAGGAAGGGATATGGGGCAGCCTTAAAGGCGCTGTCATTAGGTAAATCTCTTTCTACCGAAAATTCAAAAGGTTTTTTTGTGCGACAAACACAAAAGTCATAAAAAAAGATTGGAATAATCTGAATCAAAAAATTGGCTCATTTCGTCGTTAATATGAAATTAAAAATTTCCACTACCTGTTGTTTGGGGCTAATCAATCTGAAATGGAACTCGCTTCGCTATTTAGGATATGTAGAATAAGAATTCTTTGATTTACTAAAATTAGAATTTCTAATAAAAAAAAACCTTTTGAAATAAAGAATAAAGACAAGATCCAAGGTTTGAACCTTTTTTTAGTCTTTTTTATCCCCCTTTTTTTTTTTTGGGGGGGGGGTCCTATTTTCCCCATCAATCTATTTGTCACAATTACAATAATCAAAGTTTTTTTCTCTCTATCTATAATAAGGTCAAAATAAGGTCAAATTTAAGATCTTTAGTTAAAATTAATGAATCGTTGAAACTAATAGATTCCATTTATTTTGAAAACTTTTTGTTTTTGTGTAACTTTATGACTTCTTATTTCTATGAATTAATATATAAATCTCCCATATATCTCCCCCTTTTAACCCAATCGACGAAAGCCTGGAATATTTTGTCCGAATAATATGTCAGTTTTGAATAATAAAAAAAATAGGGTCTATTTTGTGTTCATTGATAAAAAAAGAAAACTTTTTGAGTTCTATCACTAACTAGAACTAGAGGTACGAACTTTTTAGTTACAAGAGTTAGATTCCAGGAGAGGCACCAAAGCCCTAAGGTAAAAAAAAAATGACACCCTAAAATAATGAACCTTCAAATTCCTATTTGAACGAAATTTTATTCATCTATTTTAATCTTTACTAAAAATTTTTCGTTGAGTTGACTCCTTCAATCTCGACGATTGACTATGAATAGGCTATTATGATATGAGTTCGAGCAAGCCGCTATGGTGAAATCGGTAGACACGCTGCTCTTAGGAAGCAGTGCTAGAGCATCTCGGTTCGAGTCCGAGTGGCGGCAGGCCGTCTTCTAAAATAGATACAATAGATTCTATAATGAGAATAAGATTCTATAATGAATTCAACTCCTGATTTCTATTTCAGGACTCCTCTTTTTAACATTTTTATGATATTTTCAACTTTAGAGCATATATTAACTCATATTTCCTTTTCAATCGTTTCAATTGTAATTACAATTCATTTGATAACCTTATTTGTCGACGAAATCATAAAACTATATGATTCGTCAGAAAAGGGAATGATAGCTACTTTTTTATGTATAACAGGATTATTAGTCACTCGTTGGATTAATTCGAGGCATTTCCCGCTAAGTGATTTATATGAATCATTCGTTTTTCTTTCATGGAATTTCTCAGTTATTTATATAGTTCCGTATTTCAAAAAAAAGAAAAACCATTTAAGCACAATAACTGCGTCAAGTGTTATTTTTACCCAAGGCTTTGCTACTTCGGGTCTTTTAACTGAACTACATCAATCCGCAATAGTAGTACCCGCACTCCAATCCGAGTGGTTAATAATGCACGTAAGTATGATGATATT